TTTTTAAATGATTCATGTCGTCAAGTGTACCCATTCCAAATTTCATCCCAATCAAATGATCCGCAGCAGCTAATATATCTCGCGGTAGCAAAAATGTATTGTTATGAGGTATATCAAGGTTTAGTCTCTGATTTATATTTAGTCGACCAATCCTTCCTAATTCACATCTTTGTTGAAAGAATTTCTTTTGTAATTCCTTACATAAGGATTCAGAAAATACCGGATCTCCGCCTACACAAGTAAATTGTTGATAAAACTCCAAAATGGCATTTTCCTTTGACCCAATTTTCCTTTTCTCCTTATCATTCAGGAAAGACAAGAAAATTTCAGGGTAGCACACATTTTCTATAATTTCTTTTAGATTCGAACCCATAGCTGATGATAGAACTAGAATAGATATTTTCTGTTTCCTACTCACACGAGCCCATATCCTTGCTTTTCTATCAATCTCTAATTCTACTCTTCCGCCCCAATCGGATATTATAGTACCGGTATATACCGAAATTCCGTTATGGTCCAATTCTGACCGGTAATAGATACCTGGGCTTTGCAATATTTGATTAATTACAATTCTGTATATTCCATTTACTATAGAAGTTCCCGAGGAATTCATTAGAGGAATATTTCCAATAAAAATTGTTTGTTCTTGCATATCTCTAATGTTTTTCCAAATTAATCCTGCGGATACATATAATTCAGAAGAATATGTGAGTGATTCATATATAGCATCTCTTTCTTTTATTAAAGGTTCTACTAATTGATAAGTTTCGACAAATAATTGAAATTCAATTTCTTGATCTGTATCTTCAATTTTTGGAAATTTATTAAGTTCTTCTGTTAAGCCCTCATCAATAAACCTACAAAATCCTTTAAATTGTATCTGATTAAATCCCGGTATTGTAGACATTCCCTCATTTCCATCCCCAAGCATTTTGAATTTCTCCATTTAGTGAAAAAAAATTCCATTATTGGATCGTTCTTTAAATTCAATTATATAGATCGTCCGGCAATGATGAAATTTCTATTCTGTTTACAGAATCACATAAAATTTTATTTAACTCCTCCATATATGACTACGGTATGGAATGTATGAAATGCGCATAAACAGAGAAATAAAGAGAATTTTATACTCAAATTGGAATTTGTAACAGATACAACTGGGAAATAGTTGCGAAATTCCACTTAACTTTAACTTAGACTTATGAAATTTTGTTTTGTATAACAAAACAAAAAGTGATTCAATTTCTACCACATTCAATTTTCTCCCACTATTATGATATTACATATTCCAATACAATTAAATATCAGTAAAATAAATAAAATATTTAAAGTATTCGGGATTTGATCTCTTCGATGAGATAAAGAAGCCCAATAATCCGAAACAATATTCAAGTTGATTATTTTAGTTTTAGTACTTAGCTTATTTTCGTGTATTTCATTTTTTAGTTAAAGAAAAAATGATTCGCACAGAAGAGTTTTTTATCTATTTTTTTATTTTATAATAGAATTCATTCGTATAATATGTTGAAGTGCAGAAGAAGGCTTTATTAAAGATATGTGGATATAATGATCTATATATACGATATATATCTCTCTTTTTATTTTTTATTGCAGTTTTATTGTGGCACATGTCGAAAAATTTCCAATAGGAATTATAGACAGATAAGATATCCGATTAGATTAGCTATTCGTGTAAAAATAACTTTTCTGGGGTTTACATATACTTATAATTGTTGTTATAATTGAAATTGAGAAGTATTTTTTTTAAGGAAAAATTGAGATTCAAATTCAAATCTAAGAATCGTTCATGAATTCACAGTCAATAGTTAATGGTTCAAATTTGTCCGGAATTATGGACTGAAAATTCGAATTTCGTTTTTCCTTTCAATAGTCAATAGTTTCAATAGTCAATAGAAAGAAGATAATGTGTGTTTCGTCATACTATAACAAAATGAATCGAAGGGCTGGATACAATCCAAAAAAGGAAGGTATTCTTTTTTTGTTATTTTAGGAAGGGGATTAAGATTAAAAAAGTGGGATTCAAGATGCAAGTAAAAGAAAGGGTTTACTACAAAAAGGGTATTTTAGTCTATTTTCGACCGCCTTGGCGGCATGGCCGAGTGGTAAGGCGGGGGACTGCAAATCCTTTTTCCCCAGTTCAAATCCGGGTGTCGCCTGATCAAAAAAAAGGCGCTAAATATCTTATTCAGTTTTACTTTTACTGATATAACTTGTTCAATTTAGAGAAGTATGCATAGGAAAAGGACTCTTGATACTTTCTTGCTTGATTCTATAGGTTTCTATTTTTGATTTAATGAAGAGCAATAAGACTAGTTTTTATTATTCTTCTTCTTGCATCTTAGTAAGACTTTCAAAAGCGTTGCTGCAGAGTTTCTTTGTGTTTAATCTTTCCCCGTTCCATAAACAATCATCCAAGAACTTCTTACACTTACCTACTTTGGATTTTTTTTTATTGTTTCATCTTCATTAAAGGTATTGGACAAAATGCTTTTTTTGACTCTACGCTAGCGATTCTACTATTATTAGTGAACAATAATGGAAAAATTTCGTCATATTCATATAGATAAGGGACATAATTCACATGGATATAGTAAGTCTTGCTTGGGCTGCTTTAATGGTAGTCTTTACGTTTTCCCTTTCACTCGTAGTATGGGGAAGAAGTGGACTATAGGGGTACTACTAATTGAGTTGAGAAATGGAATTATATTAATTGATCGTTCTCGAAAAACTTTTCAATTAAATTGAATTTATTTAAAGAATTGAATTCAAAATATCTTAATTTCAAAATTATATTAGATTCGAGTGGAGTAATTTATTCTAGAAATAATAAAAAAATATCTGAATAATACCCTTAGTAATCATAATCAAACAGATATTTTAATGATTTCCACGTTCATATTTTGAAAGTAAAAGGAATACCAATTTCCTATCATTTGTTTTTGTTCCAACCGAATTCTTCTTAAATTTTCTATTTCATTTCAATAAACCGACTCTTACTAGAGTTCTATATGGACAATGAAAACAGCACAACCCTTTAATTACTTTATTATTTGTTTCTGTTCAAAGTCAAAGAGAAAAGAGAGTAATTCTTTATCTTTATATTAGTTATTAAAAGTTATTTTTTTGATGGGAAATAAGATAGAGATATTGGTTCTTCAACGGTATACTAAGATATTTTCTTGGAGAAATCACATACTGCGCACTTAAGGCTTAGTTTATGTTTGATTATTTGAGAAATACAATTCATATTACATTTTTTCTACTTTATTGACTTGACTCGGTTGATATCATGATTCCAAGATTAAAAATCAGCGGGGTTTACAAATCTGTTTAGTCAACATATAAAAATCAAAAAAGTTTTTATAAAACTCCTTTCCTTAGATAATCTATCAATTGCTCAATCAATTACTTCTTTGGAATGCTAAAAAATGGGTGGGTTTTCCTTTATTAATATAGTTATACTCAAACTATTCTTTGTTTTATAGATATATTAAATTATATCTATATTAAATAATTTCGGGATTCATATTCATATTGAAAATAATCTGAAATCTAGGGATAGGAATTAGAATCGTAAGAGTCAGAGGCGCCTTTCAACTATTTCAGATTAATTGGAATTAACACAAATCAACGAAAAAATTGAGACTTTATTTATATGACATTTATATGACATATGGATAATGGATATCCAGATATATACATATGAAGATGAGATCCGGTAGTATGGTTAGAAAGAAATCTAGATTTCTTTCTAACCATACTACCGGATCTCATAGAATACTGCTGATTTTAGTCCGCTTCTTTCCTTTCACAAAATAGGAATCCTTATTTTTGTTTAATTATTGATATTAATTAAGAACTAAGAAGTCAAGGGAGGTCATTCAAATTAATTAGTTTGACTAATAGTTTTTACGTATATTATAAGTAAAAAAGCAGTAGGAACTAGAATAAACAGTGCAGTAGCAATAAATGCGAGAATATTTACTTCCATAATTTCATCCTTTCATTTTTCTAGACTTCACACAATAACTCGGGATTTAATCCCATAGAGATGATAAATCTTTCGTCTCTAAATTCAATGGGATGAATTTCATCTCGATGATATCGAATCGGATCAATATCATGAATAACAATATCTTAGTTATCAAATCGCTTCGTTGTCGAGAATTAAATAGTATAACATAGAAAGATCTTTTATCCATATCGAATCAAAAAAAGGATTCCTGATCCACCAATGAAATCCAGAATTTCTTTACTTGATTATTTTATTTTGATTTATTATTCTTTTACATTTTTTCTTTTGTATAATGGCTTCCTTATACAATCAGTATTATATAACTGCCCTTAACTTACATTGGTTACAAACAAACCCAAACAAACAATAGAAGCAAAAAGGGGAAGGAGAGTTAAGTTCTAAACTCCTTTTTGTTAATAATCTAATCTTATTGAAAAACAAAAAGGTTTGATAAAGACAAGTTAGAGTATAAAAAAAAGATCGAATATACTATCGAATTCACTTCTTTTATTTTAGAGTTTGTTTTTTCTTCAGCAGAAATCCTTAAACCTAAAAAAGATTATTCATTTCCCTCTCTAAGGGGGGTCCTTTTTTATCTTTATTTTATAAAGATCCTTTTTCTTGGATTAGTAATGGGATGCATATAATATATAAAAACTTCAGTGTAAATTTTGAATGAGATAAATTGTTTCAAATTAAAATTAGTAATTAAGGTTACACAAAATCGGATCCAAAAAAGAAGATACTTTTTTCTAATTAAAAAGATTTCATCAAAAAAATTGAATTCATTTTGTATCGTACAAATAAAAATTACATTTGGGCATATGTTACCGAGAAAGCTATGGCACTCGATTCGATTTTGGACTGGGGTCGGGAGTAATCAAAAAAGCCAAACTCGGTGGGGTATCTCTTGAAATCCGGAATATGACATTCCTAATAATTGTACTAATCTACATAGGTCTTTATCCATCAGTACTAGGTGAAGAAATGGAAATTTTTATATTTGCTTTGATGAAAACGAAAATAAATCGAATAAATATAATAAATAGAAATTAAAGACCTCCTTTGGGAATGAAATTCTTCTATATTATCCTCCTTTTCCAGAAAATGGAGAGATTAATTGACAGTTTTATTGGATTTTTTTTATTGGATTGGTTTGTATCCATCGGGATTGACGGGGCTCGAACCCGCAGCTTCCGCCTTGACAGGGCGGTGCTCTTACCAATTGAACTACAATCCCAGAGAAATGAAATAAAGTTACAATCTACATATTTTTATGATTTATGGTTTCATTCAAACCCTTTCTATTGACTATTCTGATTTTAGATTGGAATCGCCGCGTTGTACCATAGACGCGAGATATCCACATGGTAAGGACACAAATTACTAGTCATCTTTTTCTTATTTCAAATCAAAAGAAAATTCATTATCAATGAATTTTCTTTCAACGAAAAAGGGTATTTTTTCCATTACTCTTTAATCTTAAATTTTCTAGTTCCAAATCCTAATATGAATCTAGATTATCCACAAGATCCAAATTTGTGGGAAAAAAAGCAAATAAAATCAAAGAACTAACAAGCCGAGAGAAATATCAGAATTTTTACTTTTTTTTCGTATCAGGCATTTAGAAAGAGCAGAGCCCGGGAGTTATATCATTTCATGGCGGATCTGTGAATTATTGGGCCGAGCTGGATTTGAACCAGCGTAGACATATTGCCAACGAATTTACAGTCCGTCCCCATTAACCGCTCGGGCATCGACCCAGGAAGAATAAATTCTAGATTTATAGATATAGATTTAGTAAGAATCCCCGATCAACTTCCTTTCGTAATACCCTACCCCCAGGGGAAGTCGAATCCCCGTTACCTCCTTGAAAGAGAGATGTCCTGAACCGCTAGACGATGGGGGCACGTTTACCTGACCATCAGCATACTATGCTCATAATATCAATAGTTTTTTGAAATTGTCAATATAACTAAATGGTAGGACTCGATTCGAAAGATTTTTCCGTCTTTTATATGATTCCATAGCATAGAATTTTTTGATTTGTGATTTAGATTCATGAATCATTCATTCTAATTGCCATTATTCATTTTAATTAGAATATAAAGATAAAAGAAAAAAATTAAATAGAAATTAAGAATAAAAATAATATGAAAGATTCTTTCAGGGAATTAATTGGTCCGCCGAAACAGGGGGCTTAATCCCATTTCTTCGCTTTGATTCATTGATTCATCATTCCGTTCCGTTGTTTGTTAAGATAGATAGGCATATCTATATCTGACTCTAAACCAGTAAATTAAGAAATGAAAAATCCACAAATCTGAGAAATGAGAAGATGGATAAGTATCAACAAGTTATCAATTTTTTATTTTAATAATTTGGTTCGGGGGACAAATAGAATCTTTTCATCAGTGATTCGATGAAATATCATGGATTCGTATTGAATTCTTAGTTACATGTATCAATCAAATGAATTTGGTTATGATCGCGGTCAGGTCAATTCAAAGCAAAGGGGTTCGGTTTTGAAACAATTCATTGCATTGATCAAATTCAATATCAATAAACCTTTGTTACCCATTTTTACTATATTCACTAGTTTAGTCTAAATCCACACTCACTAGGTAGATCAAATTTTTCGTTTATGAATCAATTATTATACTATAGGTTTGTTTACTTCATTTATTTACTTTAATATACTTTATTATATAGTTAAATATACTTAATTATATTATATTTATATTCTTTCTATATATTATCATATATATTTTATCATATATATTATCTTTTAATATATTATATATATATATTATAATTATATATTTTTTATGTATATTAACTTTATGATTTGGAGTCTATTTCCATAGATATATCTTACCTGTATGCTGGCTCATTCAGGAATTGAATCAAATGAGCCCCTTTAACTCAGTGGTAGAGTAACGCCATGGTAAGGCGTAAGTCATCGGTTCAAATCTGATAAGGGGCTTCTTTCTTGCTTTGACCTTTTTTTCATAAAACTCCAGCGACAGTATTCTTACTTTGAAGAGAGATTTGGGATATTGTTGATATTTGTAATAAACAAAGTAAGAAACTCTACTCTAAATAAATAATAAATTTTAAAATTCAAGCAATTAGAAATTCTAAATAACTTAGAATTAGAATAAAATTAAGTCAATATTCTAATGATTTGATTTATAGCATAGTAATTTTATTTTAGTTAGAAATTAGAAAGTTGAACACTATATTCATTATATTTATTATATATTATACTTTATAATATACTAATTCTATTTATTATATTTATACTAATTTATACTAAATAATGATAAGTTGGTTCTTAAATCGCCAAATTTTCCTATTTGATATTAGTCCAACCAAATCAATTGTAAAGATTAGATTCTAAATTAACAAAGGAAAAAGTAAGTGGACCTAACCCATTGAATCATAACTTTATCTACTATTCT